AATGGAGAAATAGAAAAACATTATAAATTGAAATGATTATTTCAATTTTCATTTTAATGAAATTTTTCAATTTATTATTTATTAAAATGAAAAACAAGAACTAAGAATTTATGTTGGATCGGCACTAGATATATAATCGACATATATACAAAAGAGTGTAGACGGACGAATAAATAAAAAAAAAAGTATAAAAATCCCAGGTTTATTCAATTAATATCAATCAATAGAAGTATTAATATTAAGTAAAAGTAAAAAAAGCAAGCTTAACCCTTTGCTTTTTATTTGTTCATCGAATTCCAATGAAAAATAAAAAACACCCATTGACATGACAATAATATCAAAAATTTAAGACCAAATTGTTTATTCTCTCGATATTTTTCCCATCTATTACATCAATAAAACCACTAAAATATAGTTTTATCGTTATAAAAGACGACATTCTATAAGTAGCAAAAATAAATTAAATATGATATAAATTGAAAAGGAGAAAAAATAGCGATTATACAAAAATCTATACAAATTATCCCCACCTTACTTTACTTTAATTTATATATATTTCATTAATTTAATTTTGGTTGGTGATTAAGGCGAAGTTCCATAAAAACCCCCGCCTTCTTTGAAATATCATGAACAGTTCCTGTAGGCTGAGCGCCTTTTTCAAGGAAATATAGAATAACAGGAACGTTTAAATAGGTTTGATTCGTTATCGGATCATAAAAACCCACTTTCCGAAGAGCTCTTCCTTCTCTTCGGGATCGAACATCAATTGCAACGATTCGATAAATGGCTCATTGGGATAGATGTAGAGAACCCCCCCCCCCCCCGAGAAACGTATAAGAAGTTTTCTCCTCGTACGGCTCAAGAAAATTCAAGTTATGTTTATGTATAGAATTATAATGTCAAATAGATCCATAAAATCATCAAATCAATTAGACCAAGAATTATCTTTCTTTATTATATGATTTAAATACTTGTTTCTTACTCTTTCCCCAACAAAAAAGGATTTTCATATTTGGAATTTGCACTCTCATAACTCAAGTTGTATAACTCGCAAAGAAAACCTTTTAAGTATTTCATTTATTGAGCGGTCTCTAATCCCTTTTTTATCTGTCTCCTTCCGAATCTATTTTGATTTAATCTAGTTCTAGTTGTTAAGACAATTGAAAACGGTATTTACTTGTTCTAGGATCCTTTATCTTTGCCTTGAATCATTGGGTTTAGACATTACTTCGGTGATATTTAATCGTTTCAAAATGGCAGCAACACACCATTTTTTGTGATTTCTTTCTATCAAAGAATCATATGAATGGTTGATTCTTGTATAATACACTTTTGATTTGAGCGAAAGGATTTTACCAATTCCAAAAAATTTTACTTTTGGATTTGAAACTTGCTTGAATTGGATCCTTTAGATTTCTATATCAAAAATAGACTTACAAAGTTGTCTCAATTTATTAATTGATACTAACCCTAGATTCTTGCCTCCGAAAAACGAATCAATACGTTCTGCTCGAGCTCCATCATGTACGATACGGTTTATATTCCAACCCCCCCCCAAAAAAAAAAATGAGAGTTCTAGTGAACAGAACAAACGATGTCGAGCCAAAAGCACTTTCATTCCTAATATAATAATATAAAATAATATAAAATAAAATGGTGGATGTAAGAATCCACAGTGGATTGTATCCTTCAAGTCGCACGTTGCCTTCTACCACATCGTTTTAAACGAAGTTTTACCATAACATTCCTTTAGTTTGGAACCAGTATGTAATTAATTCCATTATGGAATTATGAATAGTCATCGGTTCGATCGATACTTAGTAATCTATACTTTATTTATTTTTTTTCCTTCTACTTCATATGAAATATGAAATAGAGTTTCTGAAGAAGTCTAAGCATTAACCCCAGAGACATATATTTATATATATATTAAAAAAAATATATATATATAACTATATAAATCTATAATATTATAAATACTAAATTATAAATATAAATAAAAATAACACGAATAAAATTCAAACAAATAAATAAGTTCTATTTGAATCTGGATCTTCAAATAACCTGATAGGATAAATTCACCCACTTTCACACTTCTTCGAGTACTAAGAACTCCTAAGAAATCATCAATTTAATTTAATTGATTGAAAATCTTCTGACCTCCTATCATTATTCATTATTTGAATAAAATTTTATAGTAAGACCGCATTGCATTTTATCATCATACGAGAAAGATAAATTCAGATTTGTATTAAATCATCAATGATTAAAAAAAATACAATTTCTTTTTTAATGAAATAGTGGATAAAGAATGATGGACAGGAAGATTTAGGTTGTTATTTTTTTTTCATACTGATTGAAAAAAAAAAGAATCGAAAGAAAAAACTATGGAATCTATATATGTATCAGATAGACTAAACTATTTTTACTGAAAGAAATTATAGCTATTCTATATTTAACATTTAAAGATAACAAATAGATTCTATTACATCTGCGTGTTATTTGAATTTGATTAAATTTGTGAAAAAAGTATGATTCAGAGAAGACTCATTAAAGAATAAGAATTCAATCTTTTCAATATTATATATTCAAAAGAGTAACCTTTATTCTGCTATAATATATATCAAATATTCGATGATTTATATATATGGGTTAAGTATATGATATTATTATACTGTTTTGGATATGTGGACGGATATGCTCTGGGACGGAAGGATTCGAACCTCCGAATAACAGGACCAAAACCCGTTGCCTTACCACTTGGCCACGCCCCATTTACATTTCTATTTGACACTAATAAACACTAATATTGTTATTGGTTGTTCGTCAACTTCAGTCTACATATCTATAAAATAAATTAGATTATTGATAGAATTTTGCTATGTGTAGATATAGAATTAAACTGATGAATTTATTGATCATTACATCTAATTCAATTAAGATATTGTATGTAAAGTATGATTTATTCTATTCACTTTTGATTTGAGAGTTGAAGTTGAAGGAGTTTTGATTGGACGAGTTCAAATCAAAGAAGTTTTTTTGGTCTATCTAATTTTATTCATTTTCCCTTCTATTAATAACTCAACTTATTAATAACTCAATCAAAATAAATACAATTATCTTCAAGAACAAAATGTTTTTTATGCTTAATATATTTAGTTTGATCTGTATCTGTCTTAATTCTGTCCTTTATTCAAGTAGTTTTTTCGTCGCCAAATTGCCCGAGGCCTACGCTTTTTTAAATCCAATCGTAGATGTTATGCCAGTAATACCTGTGCTATTTTTTCTCTTAGCTTTTGTTTGGCAAGCTGCTGTAAGTTTTCGATGAGATTTTTAATACTTTCCTAGACAAATTGCTGATTTATTCGAAAAAAAAAAATTTTACCAATTGATAAGATCAGATAAGTCTTAAAATATCTATGAAACCTCGATTCAAATATTGAAATTCTGGTATAACCATAATAAATCGGGATCACCACATTTCACTTCCTTATTCTGACTTTTTCCATTGCAAAATCTCTTGGCTTGGAATCTTTCACAATTTGTAGGTATGAAAGAATATTTTTGGTAATGAAAAAAAGATATTAAAAATGAATTTTTTTAAAATTATTTTCTATTTCTAATCTCAAATCAAAAGAACTTTAGTTTATTTCTTGGTGTCAAAATAAAAATAGAAACATACATAACATAGTAGGATATGCGTTATAAAATACAAATATACAAATGGAGAATCTATTCTCTTTTTTTCCTAAAAAAATAATTCTTGGAGATTGTGTAATGCTTACTCTAAAACTATTTGTTTACACGGTAGTAATATTCTTTGTCTCTCTATTCATCTTCGGATTTCTATCTAATGATCCGGGACGTAATCCTGGACGTGAAGAATAAAACTAAACAAGGTTTTTTGTTCTTTTTACTCGAGTTTGAAATGTTCTTTAGTAGGATTTTAGCTATTTCACATTTTTACTATGTAAAATAACTAAAAAAACTTAAATAAAGAACTAACTCGCGAAAAATTTGAAAGGAAATAAAAAGTTATCGACGAAAACGGAAAGAGAGGGATTCGAACCCTCGGTACGAAAAACTCGTACAACGGATTAGCAATCCGACGCTTTAGTCCACTCAGCCATCTTTCCCCCAATTGAAAGAGGATAATTATTATCTTACATAAATTATCTTACATAAGTCAAAATAAGGCTTGAAAAAAGCCCCTTTTTATTTATATTATTTATAGTTTTGTTTTTAAAACAATAAAATATTTAAAACTAAATAATAATAAATAAAATAAAAAGATCCCTCTTTGATTTTGTCCAAAGAAACCTTTTCTTTACACGGCTTGGCCTGGTCAGTACCTAACTGGGCCGGGCCTCTTTTGTTCCAAAGAATCAAATTAAAATTTAAAATGATTTATTTAATTTGAAAACACAAATTCTTATTATTGATATTGAATTATTGATATTGAAACAATCATAATCAAAGACTATTTTGGTTCCTTTGATATATAATCAAAATGTCAGTTCCTATCTTAATTTCTTAGCTTTATCTTTTATTTACTTTTTTTTTTCAGTAAAGTAAACGTAAATAAAAAAAAACTAAGATAATAAAACAAATGAACTATGAATTTTTGAACAATGCATTTTTATGTTACGGCTTAAATAGTTTTGTCAACCCTTAATCCGTCAAAAAACTCCAGCAAAAGACTTGGTATTTAGTTATTTAAATGAGTTCTCTTTTCCTAATCTTATTAAGTCCTCGGGTTAATGCTCTAATTTGCATGATTCTTTTTTGATCCTATCTTTTCTTTTGATTACGACCGAGTTTCTTGTTCGACAAAAAGTCGATTTATATATAATAATCGGATTGTAGCGGGTATAGTTTAGTGGTAAAAGTGTGATTCGTTCTATTAATCCCTTAACAGTTAAGGGGTCCCTCGGTTTGATTAATAGCCCATTCCGATCAAAACAAAAACTTTATTTCGTAAAAAGGATTTAAGCCTTTAC